ATTGTATTAAAAGATAAATCGAAATTTTAGAGATTCATCTAAAATTTCGATTTATCTTTAGAAAAAAAAATGGATGAAAAGATAATATAATAAAAAAATATGGGACAAAAAATAAATCCACTTGGTTTCAGACTTGGTACAACCCAAAATCATCATTCCTTTTGGTTCGCACAACCAAAAAATTTTTCTGTAGGTCTACAAGAAGATGAGAAAATACGGAATTGTATCAAGAACTATGTACAAAAAAATAAGAGAATATCCCCAGGTTTCGAAGGAATTGGAATTGCACGAATAGAAATTCAAAAAAGAATCGATTTGATCCAGGTCATAATCTATATTGGGTTTCCCAATTTATTAATAGAGGGCCGAACGCGAGGGATCGAAGAATTACAGATGAATGTACAAAAAGAGTTTCATTCTGTGAACCGAAGACTCAATATTGCTATCACAAGAATTGAAAAACCTTATGGACACCCTAATATTCTTGCAGAATATATGGCTTCACAATTAAGAAATAGAGTTTCGTTTCGAAAGGCAATGAAAAGAGCTATTGAATTAACTGAACAAACAGATACAAAGGGAATTCAAATACAAATTGCAGGGCGTATCGACGGAAAAGAAATTGCACGTGTCGAATGGATCAGGGAAGGTAGGGTTCCTCTACAAACAATTCGTGCTAAAATTGATCATTGTTCCTATACAATTCGAACTATCCATGGAGTATTAGGCCTAAAAATTTGGATATTTGTGAACGAGGAATAATAGACCCTTTTTTTATCTTGCCATTCCGTCCAGTGATAGAACAAAAAATGAGAAACTATTTCTTTTTTTTTCCTTTTTCCGTTAAATCAAACAAAAATAAACAATTCTAATTATAATTATATAAGGTTGAATAAAAAATAGATTAATCTTACTTTTGATATAATTGCTATGCTTAGTGTGTGACTCGTTAGTTTTTTCTTTAGAGTTTAAAGCTGGGCTTCAAAAAAAAAAAGACTGACCCCCACTATAAACTTAATAACTATATAAAATAAAACAATAAAATAAACGAAAAACTAATAACCAACTTATTGCTTCGTATTGTCGAGATCCCAAGAAACAGTCACTATATGACTGAATGACTGAATCAATCATATAGTTGTAACAACTGAAATTTTCATAAAAAACAAATCTGATTATGGATTTTGAAGAAAAAAATAAAGGGATGCGGATAAATGGAAAGGTGATAGAAAGAGAGAACAAAAATATCAATGATAGATGATTCCAATATGTATGGTCTATGAATCACCTCATAAAAGGCAGTGTGATAAAGCATTAATATTGATATATTAATATATATAATAATACAAATAATAAAGTATAATATAAATAATAAAGAGCCCTGGGTTAATAGAAACTGAGGAGATTGACTCGGGAACAAATTTTGTTGGGAGCTCCGTTGCAGAGTTCAGGCCTAACCATTAATGGAGAAGCTATAGGAACGACGAAACCTGTGACTATATAAGATTCTACTATAAAAATTTAAATAAAATATAAAAGAAAAATGAATCCTAATGATTCATCGGGCGGGATGGCGGAACGAACCAAGAACAAATTGATTTACTCTGAGAGGTCATGGATTGATCCTACGAATGAAGCAGGAAAGAGTCAATATCCGCCCGCGAAACCCTTATTTATTTATTGTATTACAATACAATATTGTCTTGACTCGATAAGAGTAAAAAAAAATAGGGATTCGTTATAAAAAATAAGCATTATCTATAAATATACACATCTAGCCATATATGGGGCTTCCTATGTAATAAATGAAATATCAATAAATCCCATTACTTAGTTTAGTGTACTAATTATTAAATAGATGTGTATCTGTATCGAATCTTTTCATTCGCGAGGAGCTGGATGAGAGGAAACTCTCATGTCCGGTTCTGTAGTAGAGGTGGGATTAATAAAAAACCATCAACTATAACCCTAAAAGAACTAGATTTCGTAAGCACCATAGAGGAAGAATGAAGGGAATATCTTGTCGGGGCAATCATATTAGTTTCGGCAGATATGCTCTTCAGGCACTTGAACCCGCTTGGATCACAGCTAGACAAATAGAAGCAGGGCGAAGAGCAATGACACGATATGCGCGTCGTGGTGGAAAAATATGGGTACGTATATTTCCAGACAAACCTGTTACAATAAGACCTACGGAAACACGTATGGGTTCGGGGAAAGGATCTCCCGAATATTGGGTATCCGTTGTTAAACCAGGCCGAATACTTTATGAAATGGGTGGAGTATCAGAAACTGTAGCCAGAGCAGCTATTGAGATAGCTGCGTGCAAAATGCCTATACGAACTCAATTTATTATTTCAGGATAGGGATATAGAACTAAAGATAAACAAAAGGGGTATTGAGGATGAAAAAACAACCGCGGGTTTATTTATTTCTAGACAAACACTATTTCTTTTTTTCCTCATTCTTTGCATTGAAATAACAGATTCAAATAAAAATGATATGATTCAACCTCAAACCCTTTTGAATGTAGCAGATAACAGCGGAGCTCGAGAATTGATGTGTATTCGAATCATAGGAGCTGGTAATCATCGATATGCTCATATTGGTGACGTTATTGTTGCTGTAATCAAAGAAGCAGTGCCCAATATGCCTCTAGAAAGATCAGAAGTAATTCGAGCTGTAATTGTACGTACATGTAAAGAACTCAAACGTGACAACGGTATGATAATACGATATGATGACAATGCTGCGGTTGTCATTGATCAAGAAGGAAATCCAAAAGGAACTCGAGTTTTTGGCGCGATTGCTCGGGAATTGAGACAGTTGAATTTTACTAAAATAGTTTCATTAGCTCCTGAAGTATTATAAATACTAGTAGATGAAACTATGATATAGTTATAGTAGGATATCTGAAATGGATTAAATTAGTAGATTGTGTTTCACGCATATACTTTTCATAATTAATAATTGAAATTGAATAATTCAAAATAAAAAAACATGTTGATTATATCAAAATTAAGAAGCACCAATAATTAGAATTCGTCATGGGCAGAGACGCTATTGCTGATATAATAACTTCTATAAGAAATGCTGACATGAGTAAAAACGGAACGGTTCGAATAGCATCCACTAATATCACCGAAAACATTGTTAAAATACTCCTACGAGAAGGTTTTATTGAAAACGTTCGGAAACATCAGGAAAGTAACAAAGATTTCTTGGTTTCAACCTTGCGCCATAGAAGGACTAGGAAAGGAATATATAGAACTATTTTAAAACGTATCAGTCGACCTGGTCTACGAATCTATTCCAACTATCAAAAAATTCCTAAGATTTTAGGTGGAATGGGAATTGTAATTCTTTCCACTTCTCGAGGCATAATGACAGATCGAGAAGCTAGACTAGAAAAAATGGGAGGAGAAATTTTGTGCTATATATGGTGATCTTCCTCCGGTATCCTAATTTGATCTCTAACTTCCTATTTGTGAAATAGAGAGGAAAAGTGAGTTATATAACTCTTCCTCCATTAGTTGATGATATTTCAAGGGGTTACCTGGATGAAAGAACAAAAATTGATTCATGAAGGTTTAATTACTGAATCACTTCCCAACGGTATGTTCCGGGTCCGTTTAGATAATGAAGATCTAATTCTAGGTTATATTTCAGGGAGGATCCGACGCAGTTTGATACGGATACTGCCGGGAGATAGAGTCAAAATCGAAATAAGTCGGTATGTCAACTAGAGGACGTATAATTTATAGACTCCGCAACAAAGATTCAAGCGATTAGATGATTTTTGAAAACATTCCTTTGGTGAGAGATACAACTCGAAGCTAAAAAATAAAATACAAGAGACTTATTTTCTTCCAAGGAATAGATTTCAAATTAAGGTAAGGAGTGAGAAATATGAAAATAAGAGCTTCCGTTCGTAAAATTTGTGAAAAATGTCGACTGATCCGTAGGCGCGGACGAATTATAGTGATTTGTTCCAATCCGAGACATAAACAGAGACAAGGATAATCTTTCTTTTATAAAATTTCTCAAAGAAGGGCCATGTAAAAATAAAGGATCTGTTTTAACATGAAATGGATATCTCCGTATCTTTCTGTATATTTCTGATTCATATTTATGAGATGAAAAAATATGGCAAAACCTATACCAAAAATTGGTTCGCGTAGGAATGGACGTATTGGTTCACGTAAGAATGGACGTAGAATACCAAAAGGGGTTATTCATGTTCAAGCGAGTTTCAACAATACTATTGTAACTGTTACAGATGTACGAGGTCGGGTGGTTTCTTGGGCCTCCGCCGGTACTTCTGGATTCAAAGGCACAAGAAGAAAGACACCCTATGCTGCTCAAGCCGCCGCCTCAAATGCTATTCGTACTGTAGTTGATCAGGGTATGCAACGAGCAGAAGTTATGATAAAGGGTCCTGGTCTCGGAAGAGACGCAGCATTACGGGCCATTCGTAGAAGTGGTATACTATTAAGTTTCGTACGTGATGTAACACCTATGCCACATAATGGATGTCGACCTCCTAAAAAAAGACGCGTGTAAAAATAAGAATTAAACGGATTGCAAGAGAAATAAATGATTCAATGATCTGATCAAATAATAATATTTAGTATGGTTCGAGAGGAAATAGCAGGATCCACTCGAACACTACAGTGGAAATGTGTTGAATCAAGAGTAGATAGTAAGCGTCTTTATTATGGTCGTTTCATTCTGTCCCCGCTCATGAAAGGTCAAGCCGATACCATAGGTATTGCCATGCGAAGGGCTCTACTTGGAGAAATAGAAGGAACATGTATCACACGTGCAAAATCTGAGAGGGTGCCGCATGAATATTCTACGATAGTAGGTATTGAGGAATCGGTACATGAAATTTTAATAAATTTGAAAGAAATTGTATTGAGAAGTAATCTGTATGGAGTTAGAGACGCATCCATTTGCGTCAGGGGTCCTAGATACGTAACCGCTCAAGATATCATCTC